TTCGTTCAAGAAAATCAAAACGTGTAATAATTTTTACAGAGACCAGGGATACATACAATAATACGAAAAATACTACTAATCCTAATACTAATCATGGAGACAACAATCCTAATGCTAAGCCAGTAGAAAGAGAAATAGCTTTAATACGTTATTCACAACAACCAGACTTTCGTCGTGACATAATAAAAGGCTCCATGCGTCCTCAAAGACGTAAAACAATTACTTGGGAACTCTTTCAACCAAATATACATTCCCCCCTTTTTTTGGACCGACTACACAAACCCCTTTTGTTTTCTTTTGATATCGCGCAGATGATGAAAATAATGTTTATCAATTTGATATGTAAAAACAGAGAATTTGTGATTTCAGATTATACTGAAGAAAGGATACAAAAAAGCGATAAAAAAGAGAAGGACAAAAGGGAGGAAAAAGCACGGGTAGAAATAGCAGAAGCCTGGGATAACATTCTATTTGCTCACGTAATAAGAAGCTCGTTGCTAGTAATCCAATCCATTCTTAGAAAATATATTTTCTTACCTTTATTGATAATAGCTAAAAATACCATCCGTACACTATTATTTCAATTTCCAGAATGGTCTGAGGATTTAAAAGATTGGAATAAAGAAATGCATGTTAAATGCACCTATAATGGAGTTCAATTATCCGAAAAAGAATTTCCGAAAAACTGGTTAACAGAGGGTATTCAGATAAAAATCCTATTCCCTTTTCGCCTGAAACCTTGGCACAGAGTTAAGCTACAATGCCCTCAAAAGGGCCCAATGAAAATGAAAGAGAAGAAAGGGAAAAAAAAGAATTTTTGCTTTTTAACAGTTTTTGGGATGGAAACTGAATTTCCTTTTGGTTCTACCAAAAAAAGAACCTCTCTTTTTGATTTTAAACCCATTTGTAAAAAACTCGAAGAAAAGGTTAGAAAGTTTACAAAAAAGAGTTTTCTATTTATAAGGATTTTAAAAAAAAGAACAAAGTTTTCTTTCAATTTCACAAAATCAAAAGAAAGGAAAAAAACAGTTATCAAAAAAAGTCCATTTTTTTTTTTTAAAGAACAAATAAAAGAACTAATCACTATTATATTAGTATTTAGCGGATTAGATGAATTGAATGAAACTAAAAAAGATTTTATAACTAATAAAAAGACTATTCATGAATCCGCGATTCAAATTATACCTATGGATTGGACAAATTCTTCACTGGCCGAAGCAAGAATGCAAGATTTGACTAATAAAAAAAGGACAATCATAAATCAAATAAAAAAAAAAAAAGAGAAGAAAGTGATCTTAAAGAAAAAAAAGAGTCCTAACAAAATAACTTATGGTACGAAAAGATTCGGATCATTAAAAAAGATACTAAAAAGAAGAAATGCTCGAGTAGTCCGTAAATTCCATTTTTTAAAAAAAAAAAATATTGAGAAAATATACATAGATATCTTTCTATCTATCATTCAAATTCTCAGAATCAATGCAGAACTTTTTCTTGAATCAGCTAGAAATCTTATTGACAAATACATTTATAATAATGACGAAAATCACGAAAAAGCTGATATTGATAAAGTAAATCAAAACACAATTCACTTTATTTTGAATATCAAAAAGTCACTTACTAATATTAGTAATAAGAAAGAAAGGCTTTTTCGTGACTTATCTTCTTTGTCACAAGCATATGTATTTTACAAATTATCACAAACCAAATTTTTTAACTTATATAAGCTTAACTTATATAAGTTAAGATCAGCTCTTCAATATCATGATCACGGAAGAACTATTTTTCTTAAAAATAAAATAAAGGGTTATTTTGAAGTACAAGGAATATTTCATTCCCAATTAAGACATAAAAAACCGATTACTTCCACCATGAATCAATGGAAAAACTGGTTAAAAGCCGGTCATTATCAATACGATTTATCTCAGATAAGATGGTCTAGATTAGTACCACAAAAATGGCGAACTATTGTTAATCAAGGATGTATAGCTGAAAATCAATATTTTAAAAAAAGCGATTCATATGAAAAAGACCGATTAATTCAGTACGAAAAAAAAAAGAATTTTGAAGCGGAGCCGTTACTAAATCAAAAAAAGAATTTTAAAAAACACTATAGATATGATCTTTTAGCATATAAATTTATTAATGATGAAGATCCGAAGGACTCAGATATTTTGAGATTCTTATTAAAGGAAAAAAATAACCAAGGGACTTTTTTGTATAATTACAAAACATATAACCGCAAATTTGTTCATCTGCCAGGAGATGTTCCTATGAATAACTATCTGGGAGAAGATGAGATTGTGGATATAGAGAAAAACCCGGCTAGAAAATATTTTGATTGGAGAATTCTCCGTTTTTGTATTAGAAACAAGATGGATATTGAATTATGGATTGATACCGGAACCAAAAGTAATAAAAATACGAAGACTGTGTCTAATAATTCTCAAATAATTGATAAAATTAGTAAGAAAAGTCTTTTGTGTCTCATGTTTCATCAAGATGAAGAAATCAATTCATCCCTCAAAAAAAACCTTTTTGATTGGATGGAAATGAATGAAAGAACATTAAGTAATTCGATATTGAATTTGGAACTTTGGTTCTTCCCAGAAATTTTGATACTTTACAATGCATATAAGAAAACCCCCGTAGCCATACCAATCAAATTACTTCTTTTTGATTTGAATGAAAATGTTTTTGAAAAAAAGAAGGTAAATAAAAAGAAAAAAAGAGATATTTTTATATTCTCGAATGAAAAAAAAACTATTGAAGTCAAGAATCAAAATGAAGAAGAAAAAGAATCTGAGAGACAAGTGGATCTTGGATCAGTTCGCTTAAACCAAGAAAAAGGTCTTGAAGAATCTTTTGCGGGATCAGACACGAAAAAGAAAAAAAAATACAAAAGTTCTACGGAAGCGGAGCTTGATTTCCTCCTAAAAAGGTATTTCTGTTTTCAATTACGATGGAATGCTTCTGTAAATCAAAGAGTACTCAATAATATAAAAGTATTTTTTCTCCTGCTTAGACTGATAAATCCAAACGAAATTGCTATATCCTCTATTCAAAGGCGAGAAATGAGTCTCGATATTTTACTAATTCAGAACAATTTGAGTCTTACAGAATTTTGGAAAAAAGGAATATTGATTATCGAACCAGTTCGTCTGGCTGTAAAAAATGTCGGACAGTTTCTTATGTACCAAACCATAAATATTTCATTGGGTCATAAGAGTAAGCACAAAATGAATCCAAGACACCAAGAAAAGGGCTGTGGTGATAAGACGAATTTCGATGAGTCCATTGCAAAACAGAAAAGGAACACTGTAAATAAAAACCAAAATCTTGATGATTTGTTTGTTCCTGAAAATACCTTTTTATCTCAACGTCGTAGAGAATTCGGAATTCTAATTTCTTTAAATTCGAAGAATAGCCAAGGTATTCATCAGATAAATACAGAATTTTTCAATGGAAATAACACTCAAACCTGTGGTAACGGTTCGAATAAAAACAGAGATCTTTATAGAGATAGAGATAAAAAAAAAAAAAAACTAATTAAATTCAAACTCGTTTTTTGGACCAATTATCGATTAGAAGATTTAGCTTGTATGAATCGTTGTTGGTTTGATACCAATAATGGAAGTCGTTTCAATATGGTAAGAATACATATGTATCCACGATTAAAAACCCTTTAATGGTACGTTTTTCATATATTCCATAACATATTTTAGTTGATACATGAAAACAAAAATATGCACACATGCATTGTTTTTCATTCTATTCATATCATTAATTTATTAATTTAATGACATATCAATTCCATTTAAAAAGGAATCAACAGAATCTTATGATTCGAATCTTAGGTACAAATTTTTATTTTTTCTAAGTGTAGAAATAGATTATCTGTTTGAATCCCTATGCCCATAAAAACAATTGGATAAAATTATAAATTCATAAGGAAATGAAGATTGTTGGGTATACAAAATGAAAAAGGAATCAGCATTATTATTACTGATAAAAAAAAAATATATATATATATATATTTTTAATATTAAAAATATTTAAATTTAAGATTTAAGTAGGGGAGAAGATTTCATTTTATGGTCAAAAATGCATTCATCTCAGTTATTTCACAAAACGAAAAAGAAAAAAACAAAAACAAGGGATCCGTTGAATTGCAAGTATTCAGTTTTACTAATAAGATCCGAAGAATTACTTCACATTTGGAATTGCATAGAAAAGACTATTTATCTCAGAGAGGCCTCCGTAAAATTATAGGAAAACGCCAACGGCTGCTGTCTTATTTGTCAAAGAAAAATGAAGTACGTTATAAACAATTAATTAGTCAGTTGGATATTCGGGAACCAAAAACACGTTAATTTGAAAAGTCATTTTTGAGTTATTTGATTTATTATTATTAGATCTTACATTTTGATGAGCTTCTTTTCGTTTTTAGTAAGGTATGGAAGAATGAATCGAGGAAAAACCTATGAATGTATCATCTCCAAGACAAGACCTCATGATAGTCAATATGGGCCCACACCATCCATCAATGCATGGTGTTCTTCGACTCATCGTTACTCTAGATGGTGAAGATGTTATTGACTGTGAACCAATATTAGGTTATTTACACAGAGGGATGGAAAAAATTGCGGAAAACCGAACAATTATACAATATTTGCCCTATGTAACACGTTGGGATTATTTAGCTACGATGTTCACAGAAGCAATAACGGTAAATGGACCAGAACGGCTGGGAAATATTCAAATACCTAAAAGAGCTAGCCATATCAGAGTAATTATGTTGGAGTTGAGTCGTATAGCTTCTCATCTGTTATGGCTTGGCCCTTTTATGGCAGATATTGGTGCGCAAACCCCTTTCTTCTATATTTTCAGAGAAAGGGAATTAGTATATGATCTATTCGAAGCTGCCACTGGGATGAGAATGATGCATAATTTTTTTCGTATCGGAGGAGTAGTGGCCGATCTACCTCATGGCTGGATAGATAAATGCTTGGATTTCTGCGATTATTTTTTAACAGGGGCTGCTGAATATCAAAACCTTATTACGCGAAATCCTATTTTTTTAGAACGAGTTGAAGGCGTAGGTATTATTAGTGCAGAGGAAGCAATAAATTGGGGTTTATCAGGACCAATGCTACGAGCTTCTGGAATACAGTGGGATCTTCGCAAAGTTGATCATTATGAATGTTACAACGAATTTGATTGGGAAGCCCCGTGGCAAAAAGAAGGCGATTCATTAGCTCGTTATTTAGTCCGAATCAGTGAAATGAAGGAATCCATAAAAATTATTCAACAGGCTCTGGAAAGAATTCCGGGGGGGCCCTATGAGAATTTAGAAACCCGATGTTTTGATAGAGAGAGGGATCAAAACTGGAATGATTTTGAATATCGATTCATTAGTAAAAAAACCTCTCCTACTTTTGAATTACCGAAACAAGAACTTTATGTGAGAGTCGAAGCACCAAAGGGAGAATTGGGAATTTTTCTGATAGGGGACCAGAGTGGTTTTCCTTGGAGATGGAAAATTCGTCCACCGGGGTTTATTAATTTGCAAATTCTTCCTCAGTTAGTTAAAAGAATGAAATTGGCTGATATTATGACGATACTAGGTAGCATCGATATCATTATGGGGGAAGTTGATCGTTGAAATGATACTTGATACACCAGAAATACAAGATATTCATTCTTTTTCCGGATTAGAATCCTTAAAAGAGATATATAACATTATATGGATGCTTGTTCCTATTTTAACTCTTGTCTTGGGAATAACAATAGGGGTACTAGTAATTGTGTGGTTAGAAAGAGAAATAGCCGCAGGAGTACAACAACGTATTGGGCCCGAATATGCTGGTCCTTTAGGAGTTCTTCAAGCTCTAGCAGACGGGATAAAACTACTTTTTAAAGAGAATCTTCTTCCATCTCGGGGAGATACTCGTTTATTCAGCGTTGGCCCATCCATAGCAGTCATATCAATTCTACTAAGCTATTCAGTAATTCCTTTTGGCTATCACCTAGTTTTAGCTGATCTAAAGATTGGTGTTTTTTTATGGATTGCCATTTCAAGTATTGCTCCCATCGGACTTCTTATGTCAGGATATGGATCAAATAATAAATATTCTTTTTTAGGTGGTCTACGAGCCGCTGCTCAATCAATTAGTTATGAAATACCATTAACTCTATGTGTGTTATCAATATCTCTACGTGCGAGTCATTGAAACATAAACTTTTCTCTACGCCCTTATTTCTAAGAAACTATGAAAGACTAGGCGAAATGAATTAAATGGATATATTTTTTTATATTTATATATTTATCATTAAAATTAAAGTGGATGATCTAAATCGGATAGTTATATGAGTGAAAGAAAACAGCTTCTAAATTCGCAGTAAAAAGAATCAGTCTCATTTCCTAGGTACAAGAGTAAGAGGAAAGCGGAAAAAACAAAAAAAAGAAGAATATCTTTTTTACCCCAAGATTGGTTGATTAGTCATCCTGGCTTGAAGCGGGGTTCCAATGATCAACCGTATTGACGTTTTACTATCGTTGGCATGTATTACCATAACGATAACGGGGGATTGAGCAAAAATGAGTGGATTGGTTAGAAACACCAAGATAGGCAACGGATTAGTAATCGAGATTATGTAAATTATCCCAAAGGACATTTTTGCCTAAAAAAATAATATAAAAAGAATAATAATTGGGGCTTTAAATTCGTAGAAATTATCAAGTAGTACTCCCCATAATTCCGATCCAGAGTATGCTCCTATCCACCGATTATAAAAATCACTATCAGATACGAAACAACCCTTTACTTTTTTAAGTCCATTTTTTCTCAGAAAAGAAAGAAGAATAGGAACAAAAAAAAAAAACTCTAACAATAGAAAAAAGAAAATCACAATAGAATAAAAAATGATCCTTTTTATTCTTTCTTTATCATAGACTTTATCATAGAGATAAAATTTATACCATAATTTATAAATTAATGGTATGTAGAATTATTTTTCGGAGTCGAAAACAAGGTTGGGTTGAAAGATCTATTAATATTTCTACACACCCACAAGGAGTATTTGATTGAAATACGGAAGTTATTACTCAACAAGGAAAAGCTGAAATTCTTAAAGGATGAGATCAATTCAGAAGTACTTTATCTTTATTTATTGTTATAACAATAACAGACAGAATTCCATTGGTCTAATTAGAGGACATTGTGATCCTACCTATTCTACTATCCGACAAACGTATCAAAATAAATAAAATATGACTTTGTCCTTAGATTTATTTATGACCCTCGAGGAGCCATATGAGGTGCAAATCTCATGTATGGTTCTGGAATAGCGGTGGGGACAGTTATGTTCTCATCGACTATAATTATCTAATAGTTTAAGTACAGTTGATATAGTTGAGGCACAGTCAAAATATGGTCTTTGGGGGTGGAATTTGTGGCGTCAACCTGTAGGGTGTATTGTTTTTCTAATTTCTTCTCTAGCAGAATGCGAGAGATTGCCCTTTGATTTACCAGAAGCGGAAGAAGAATTAGTAGCCGGTTATCAAACCGAATATTCGGGTATCAAATTTGGTTTATTTTATGTTGCTTCCTATCTAAACCTATTAGTTTCGTCATTATTTGTAACAGTTCTTTACTTGGGCGGTTGGAATATTTCTATTCCGCACTTTTTTGTTCCTAAGCTTTTTGAACTAAATAAAGTGAGTGGGGTTTTTGGAACAACAACGGGTATCTTTATTATATTGGCTAAAACTTATTTGTTCTTGTTCATTTCTATCACAACAAGATGGACTTTACCTAGACTAAGAATGGATCAACTATTAAATCTTGGCTGGAAATTTCTTTTACCTATTTCTCTCGGCAATCTATTATTAACAACCTCTTCACAACTCCTTTCATTGTAATGGAATACTATAAGTCTATATGTCTCAAACAAGAGAAAGAAACAAACATCAAATTGTTCCTAGATAATTAGGATATGCTCCCTATGGTGACTGGGTTCAGAAATTATGGTCAACAAACAATAAGGGCTGTAAGGTACATTGGTCAAAGTTTTATGATTACCTTATCCCACGCAAATCGTTTACCCGTAACTATTCAATACCCTTATGAAAAATTAATTACATCGGAACGTTTCCGCGGTCGAATCCATTTTGAATTTGATAAATGTATTGCTTGTGAGGTATGTGTTCGTGTATGTCCTATAGATTTACCTGTTGTTGATTGGCAATTCGAAACGAATATTCGAAAGAAACGATTGCTTAATTATAGTATTGATTTTGGAATCTGTATATTTTGTGGTAACTGCGTTGAGTATTGTCCAACAAATTGTTTATCAATGACTGAAGAATACGAGCTTTCTACTTATGATCGTCACGAATTGAATTATAATCAAATTGCTTTGGGTCGTTTACCAATATCAGTAATTGACGATTATACAATTCGAACGATTTCGACTTTGCCTCAACTAAAAAGGAGTAAACCCTTGATTAAAGATAAAGACTAATTACTAAAATTCGATTTTGATCGAAAGAAATGAGGTTTCGTTCCTTTTGTTTGGTCAATAAAATGACTACAAATCTTTAACTGTTGATTGGATTGATTGTAAGAATTGCGACTTAATTTTGAGTCAAAATCTCTAAATTTTGATTGAAAATATCTTAATAGATACGGAATTATTTCGAAATAGTTCGAAATAGAAATATTTTGTAGTTTTTAGAGTGTCGAACTCTCCTTTGGGATAAAGAGTGAGATTATTCTAATAGCTATACCTCAATTCACACCATTATTCACACCATTTAGGATTTCATTCAATTATAGGAACGTATCAAAAAGTTTTTGTTCCTGGTCGGGTCATCAATAAGGTCATGAAAAAATTAGATATATTTCTCTCTTCTTTATATGTAAAATGGATTTACCTGGATCAATACATGATTTTCTTTTAGTATTTCTGGGATTGGGCCTTATATTATTAGGTTTAGGGGTGGTATTGCTTACCAACCCAATTTATTCCGCCTTTTCGTTGGGATTGGTTCTTATTTGTATAGCCTTATTCTATATTTTATCAAATTCCTATTTTGTAGCTGCCGCACAACTCCTTATTTACGTAGGAGCCATAAATGTTTTAATCGTATTTGCTGTGATGTTCATGAATGGTTCAGAATATCACAACGCTTTTTATCTTTGGAACGCTGGAGGCGGGGTTACTTCACTGGTTTGTACAAGTATTTTTCTTTTACTAATTACTACTATTCCAGATACGTCATGGTATGGGATTATTTGGACTACAAGATCAAACCAGATTATAGAGAAAGATTTGATAACTAATAGTCAACAAATAGGAATTCGTTTATCAACAGATTTTTTTCTTCCATTTGAACTCATTTCAATAATTCTTTTAGTTGCGTTAATAGGCGCGATTGCTGCGGCTCGTCAGTAACAATAGTAAAGCCTTAGACCTAGCCGCAGTAATCAAAATGAAACTTTGTTTTGTCTTATCACATTTAGTTTCCTTTAATTCTATTTGAAGATTATTCGTGTATAAATAGAAATATATTCAAAATAGAACTTCTTTTATTCGATCTATTACCAATATATATTTTTTTTTTACTTGTTATATTCGAGTCAATCGACTCTGTTAAATTTTTGTTCATATTGAAATAAATCGAAATTGCGAAGGAGTTGGTCAATGATGCTAGAACATATACTTGTTTTGAGTGCCTATTTATTTTGTATAGGTATTTATGGATTGATCACGAGCCAAAATATGGTTAGAGCCCTTATGTGTCTTGAACTTATAATGAATGCAATTAATATAAATTTCGTCACATTTTCTGATTTTTTTGATAGTCGCCAATTAAAAGGAACTATTTGCTCAATATTTGTTATAGCTATTGCAGCGGCTGAAGCAGCTATTGGACCGGCTATTGTTTCCTCAATTTATCGTAACAGAAAATCAACGCGTATCAATCAATCTAATTTGTTGAATAAGTAGTATTAATCATATAAATTATAATATTCACCAAAAAGATAATTATATAGCATACATGCTATATAATTATCTTTGTCAAAACGTAAGAAATGAAAGTCTCTTTGCCCTTTTTCATGCACATGCCTCGATCCAGAATTGATTCCAAAAATTCTTGTCAATTATTGATTCATCTAGTATATAAAGATATGATTCATTTATAAAATTACTAGATCAAAATTTATGACGTTCAAAAATTTATAGACCCAATGTCGCATTCAGTAAAGATTTATGATACATGTATAGGGTGTACCCAATGCGTCCGAGCCTGCCCCACAGATGTATTAGAAATGATACCTTGGGACGGATGTAAAGCTAAGCAAATTGCTTCTGCTCCAAGAACAGAGGACTGCGTCGGCTGTAAGAGATGTGAATCGGCCTGTCCAACGGATTTTTTGAGTGTTCGAGTTTATTTGTGGCATGAAACAACTCGAAGCATGGGTCTAGCTTATTGACCCATTTCCAACAACATGGTTTGAATACATTGTTTTTTATCGACAAAACCCGTACTCGAAACAAAAAAATAGAAACATATTCTGTTTTGAGCACGAGCACGGGTTTTTCTGGTCCAAGTCTATCTTGTCTTTATCACGAATTTTTTTCCTTGGTTAACAATCTTTGTAGTCTTTCCGATATCCGCAGGTTCCTTAATTTTCTTTCTGCCTCAACCCCAGGGAGGAAATAAAGTAATTAGGTGGTATGCTATATGTATATGCGTATTAGAACTTCTTTTAATGACCTACGTATTCTGCTATCGTTTCCAATCGGACGATCTATTAATTCAATTGGCGGAGAATTATAAGTGGGTCGATTTTTTTGGTTTTTACTGGAGATTGGGAATAGATGGACTTTCTATAGGACCCATTTTACTGACAGGATTTATCACTACTTTAGCTACTTTAGCGGCTTGGCCAGTTACTCGAGATTCCAGACTATTCCATTTCTTGATGTTAGCCATGTATAGTGGTCAAATAGGATTATTTTCTTCTCGAGATCTTTTACTTTTTTTCATCATGTGGGAGTTAGAATTAATTCCCGTTTATCTACTTATATTTATGTGGGGGGGAAAGCAACGTTTGTATTCAGCTACAAAGTTTATTTTATACACCGCAGGGGGTTCTCTTTTTTTATTAATAGGAATTCTAGGTATCTGTTTATATGGTTCCAACGAGCCAACATTAAATTTTGAAACATCAGCCAATCAACCCTATCCTTTAGCGCTGGAAATAATATTCTATATTGGATTTCTTATTGCTTTTGCTGTCAAATTACCGATTATACCCTTACATACATGGTTACCAGATACTCACGGAGAGGCACATTACAGCACTTGTATGCTTCTAGCCGGAATCTTATTAAAAATGGGAGCATATGGGTTGGTTCGGATCAATATGGAATTATTACCCCATGCTCACTCTCTAGTTTCTCCCTGGTTGATAATAATAGGCACAATTCAAATAATTTATGCAGCTTCAACATCTCCTAGTCAACGTAATTTAAAAAAAAGAATAGCCTATTCTTCGGTATCTCATATGGGTTTTATAATTATAGGAATTTGCTCTCTAAGCGATACGGGACTTAACGGAGCTCTTTTACAAATAATATCTCATGGATTTATCGGTGCTGCACTTTTTTTTGTGGCAGGAACGAGTTATGATAGAATACGTCTTCTTTATCTCGATAAAATGGGAGGAATGGCTATCTCGGTTCCAAAAATATTCACGATGTTCAGTATCTCATCAATGGCTTCTCTTGCATTACCGGGCATGAGCGGCTTTTTTGCAGAATTGATAATATTTTTTGGAATAATTACTAGCCAAAAATTTCTTTTACTGGCAAAAATACTAATTACTTTTGTCATGGCAATTGGAACGATATTAACTCCTGTTTATTTATTGTCTATGTTACACCAGATGTTCTATGGATACAAGCTATTTAATGCCTCAAACTCTTCTTTTTTGGATTTTGGACCGCGAGAGTTGTTTATTTCAATCTCTATCCTTCTACCTGTAATAGGTATTGGCATTTATCCGGACTTCGTTTTCTCATTATCGGGTGACAAGGTCGAGGCTATTTTGTATAATTATTAATTTTGAATTCTACAAAAAATTAATAATTAGATAATAAAAAAAAAAAAAAAGAAAGGCTTTTTGCCTTTTTTGAAGTTAAAAAAAAAAGTTGTAACTGGATAGTGTGCCGTTTGACAGAACCATTTGAATCAAGTAATAAGTGATTCAAATGGTTCTCGATGGATGGCATTTACACAAAGTTTCTTATATAGACTTATACACTGTCCTATGGTTGTTTTTGTCAAGACCTTCTTTTTTTGTCTTAAATTCAATTAGATATTAATGTAAATGAACCATAACTGTGCAGCCCTATTCCTAATAGATTAACTCCTAAATAACATATCCAAATTAGAAGAAAGCCTATAAAAGCCACAATTGCGGAATTTACACCTTCCCATTTTTTATGTGTTCTAGTATGTAAATAAATTGCGAATATTGCCCAAGTAATAAATGCCCAAGTTTCCTTTGGGTCCCAACTCCAATATGATCCCCATGCCTCATTAGCCCAGACTGCTCCCGAAAGAATACCCATAGTTAAAAGGATAAATCCTATACTAATAATATGATAACTCCAACAATCTAATTGGTGAATCAACTGAGACCTGTAATAATTTTTAGAAGAAAGAAAAGAAGTGTTTCGTAAAACACTGCCACTTCCGTTCATGTATTGAATCTCATTAAAGAAAAAAGATTTATTTACAAAATTATTGCTTTTAAAAAGAAAAAGAATCCTTATGATTTTTCGAAATGTAATGACTAGAAGAGCCACTGATAATAATGATCCACATAAAAGGGCCGCATAGGCCAATACCATCATACTTACGTGCATTACTAACCACTGGGATTGTAGAGCCGGTACTAATAGTGCAGACCGATGCATTTCAGTTAAAAAACCGGAAGTAGCAAAGCCTTGGGTAAAAAGTGCACTTGGCGCAGTTATTAGGCTTAAATTTTTTTGATGTTTTTTAAAATACGGAATTATATGAATAATGAATAAACTCCATGAAAGAAAGACTAATGATTCATATAAATTGCTTAATGGTAAATGTCCCAAATAAATACAACGAGTAACTAATAATCCAGTTATACAGAAAAAAGTGGCTATCGTTCCCTTTTCTGACGACTCATATAGTCCGACGATTTCATCGAGTAATATAGTTATCAAATGAATTGTAATTACAATGGAAACAACCGAAACGGATATATGAGTTAATATATGCTCTAAAGTAGAAAATATCATAAAAGAAAAGGTCCCCATGATTCTATAGAATCAATTCAAATAAGTAATTGAATTCATTATAGGAACTTTTTATAGGTAGAAAGTGCCATGCCGCTACTCGGACTCGAACCGAGATGCTCTAGCACTGCTTCCTAAGAGCAGCGTGTCTACCGATTTCACCATAGCGGCTTGCTAGAAATCATAATAACCAATTATTATTCAATCGTCGAGATTGAAAGAGTCAATTCAATGCAATCTTTTTTAGATTAGGAAAGATGAAAATTGATTAATCGAAAACCCTTTTATTTTATTATTTTAATAGGGATAATAGGGATTTGGACGTTCTAATCATAATCCTTATTTTTTTTTTTATTATTGTGATAGGTATAGGTGGTGATAAAGGTCGATGGGGAAAATAAGAATCCCCATCCCGCGAAAATGATCAAAGAGACTAAAAAGAAAGTTGAAACCTTGTGTCTTGTATTTTGTCTTTTTTTAAGCAAAAAGTATAATTTGAGGATTCAGTAGATAACAGACTTTGCATTCGACATATCCTAAAAGAAAAATGAGTTCAATTTAATATTGATCAATTCAAAACATTAGTGAATGAAAAGCCTTTTTTCCATTTTAGATTAAAAATTAGAAAAAAAAAAACTAGACTTTTTTCTATTCAGGACAAGTTAGATTATTTCACCCTTTGATTTTTATTTGTCGCACAAAAAAACTTTTTGAATTCCCCGTAGCAAGGGATTTCGCTAATGAAAAGGCTTTCAACGCTGCCCAATATCCCTTTCTTTTCCAACTATTTTTACGAATACGCTTTTTTGATATAGAAGTGCGCTTTTTTGGAACTGCCATTCACAAATTTGGAGGTTACTCATTGCTAGGATTGGATGTGAAAGACATTTTTTGGTTAAAAACCAATTGTTCTTTATCTTTACTATTCAGTATCCTTTTTATTCCTTAGATTCTACTATTTTTCTAAAAAACCTATTCATTTTCATTTATATTTCTGTCTATTTTCGTCATGCTACCTTTATACATGTAATATAGATCGAATAAAATATATCGAGACATTCAAAAGCCTAAGCCATGCGTACCTAATACAAAATTACAAAATTTTTTCGAGCAAGGTTAAGCTTGAATAAGGAAGTATACCCAACTTTCAATTAAAATAAAATGAGACGGCATTAGTTAATCTATTAAAGGATACATGATTTTCGAAAAGACATTTTAGTGATTTATTTTTTGAATTCCATGGAAAGTATTCAATACCGTCGAATTTACTACAAATATAAATGTCTTTTATTCTAATGGAATACAATAAATCCGTTCAAAAATGGATTGTTTAACGATTCTGATTCGAGATAAACGAACTACAAAGAAATTCTGATTTAATTGGGTCAAGGTATGCACAGTTTTTTACGATTCATATCAAAATCAAGTACTGTTTTTGCTATAATTCTTTATCCTTTCTCTATAGATAGAAATTCTGGTAATTCCTAAAAAAAACTTTTCATTTTTTAGATCTTCATAAAAGTTTTTCTTACTATTAACTATATAGTTAATAGTAAATTAATATTAAATTAATATTAAAAAAAAAAAAGAAAAAAAGTAAGTATTTTTTTACTTTTTACTAATAATTTGGGTATATCATATTATTTGACCAAGTCTAACTTATTGATTTGAATATGTGAAGTTCTTTGAAAAGATTCAGATTTAGAATAATAATAATTAAGAATATCAAATTTTAGTTAAGTTTTGCATATTTTGCTTTTTTTATTGATTAAAAAAAAAATTTATGGAACATATATATCAATATTCCGGGATCATCCCTTTTATTACACTTCCAGTTCCTATGGTAATAATGGGGGGACTTCTACTTTTTCCGACAGTAACAAAAAAAATTCGCCGTATGTTGTCTTTTTCTAGTGTTGTTTTGTTAAGTATAGTCATGCTTTTTTCATTAAATCTTCTTCTTCAGCAAATCTATAGCAGTTCTATCTATAAATCAGTGTGGTCTTGGACTATCAATAATGATTTTTCTTTAGAGTTCGGCTATTTGATCGACCCGCTGACTTCTATTATGTTAATATTGATCACTACTGTTGGAATCATGGTGCTTATTTATAGCGACAATTATATGTCTCATGATCAAGGATATTTGAGATTTTTTGCTTCTATGAGTTTTTTCAATACTTCAATGTTGGGTTTAGTCTCGAGTTGTAATTTAATACAAATTTATATTTTTTGGGAATTGGTTGGGATGTGTTCTTATCTATTAATAGGTTTTTGGTTTACGCGACCTCTTGTGGGTACTGCGTGTCAAAAGGCGTTTATAACTAACCGTGTCGGGGATTTTGGTTTATTATTAGGAATTTTAGGTTTTTATTGGATAACGGGTAGTTTCGAATTTCGGGATTTGTTCGAAATATTCAACAACTTAATTTATAAAAATGAGATTGATTTGTTATTTGTTACTTTGTGTTCCTTGCTATTATTTTCCGGTGCAGTTGCTAAATCCGCGCAGTTTCCCCTTCATGTGTGGTTACCAGATGCCATGGAAGGGCCTACTCCTATTTCGGCTCTCATACATGCTGCTACTATGGTAGCAGCAGGCATTTTTCTTGTAGCTCGCCTTCTTCCTCTTTTCTTAGTCATACCTTACGTTATGAATTTAATAGCCTTAATAGGTATATTAACAGTACTATTAGGAGCTACTTTAGCTCTTGCTCAAAAAGATATTAAGAGAAGTTTAGCTTATTCTACAATGTCTCAATTGGGCTATATCATGTTAGCTTTAGGTCTGGGCTCTTCTCGAGCCGCTTTATTTCATTTGATTACTCACGCCTATTCAAAAGCTTTGTTGTTTTTAGGATCTGGATCAATTATTCATTCAATGGAGGCTGTTGTTGGATATTCTCCCGATAAAAGTCAGAATATGGTTCTTATGGGCGGTTTAACAAAACATGTTCCAATTACAAAAATTTCTTTTTTACTAGGTACACTTTCTCTTTGTGGTATTCCTCCCTTTGCATGTTTTTGGTCTAAGGATGAAATACTTAATGATAGTTGGTTATATTCACCGATTTTTTCAATAATTGCTTGTTCCGCGGCTGGATTAACCGCATTTTATATGTTTCGGATCTATTTACTTACTTTTGAAGGTCATTTGAATCCTTATTTTCAAGATTACAGTGGAAAAAAAGGTAGCTCCTTCTATTCAATATCTTTATGGGGTAAAGAGGGGCCAAGTCCCATAAAAAAAAAAATTATTTATTATCTTTATTAAAAATAAATAATAATAAAAGGGCTTCATTTTTTTGTTTTTGCAATAAGACAGATCGACTTGATCTTAATGTAAGAAAGATAACGAGGGCCTTTCGTACTATTCATTTTAATAATACTTTAAATTCTTATCCTCATGAATCGAACAATACTATGCTAGTTCCTATACTTATATTGGCCTTATTTACCTTGTTTAGTGGGGTCATAGGAATTACTTTCAATCAAGAGGGGGAGCGATTGGATATATTATCCAAATTGTTAACTCCACCGATAAACCTCTTAGATCAAAATTCAAAAGAATCCAAGGATTGGTATCAATTTTTGACAAATGCAACTTTTCCAGTCAGTATAGCTTTTGGGGGAATTTTGTTCGCATCCTTTTTATACAAGCCTGTTTATTCATCTTTACAAAATTTGAACTTCCTCAATTTAGTTGTCAAAAAGGGTTCTCAAAGAATTCTTAGGGACAAACTAATATATTTAATATATCATTTGTCATATAATCGTGGTTATATAGATGCTTTTTATGCAAAATTTATAACTAGGGGTCTAAGAGGATTGGCAGAACTAACTCATTTTTTTGATAGCCAAATAATCGATAGAATTACAAATGGAATGGGTCTTGCAAGTTTTTTTCTTGGAGAGGTTATAAAATATGTAGGAGGTGGTCGCATCTCTTCGTATCTCTTATTGTATTTGTTCGCTGTATTCATTTTTTTAGTAATAAAATTGAATTTCATATTTTGAATTTCATATTTTCTCATATCTTCTTTTTCTCATATCTTCTCATATCATAAACTTTTTTTTTTTTAGATTTAGATGATGTCTCTTTCAATGGAAAGTCGGATTCATCATTACTCTTTCCATTCACATTTACTTT